AAAGATAGCCCAGAAAGTTGATAGAGTACTTGCCTAAGTGGTTTAGATGAACCCTTCCTGGTTGAGACGACACGTGAAAATGCCATTGCCATAAACCGACAAGGTAATATTGCCATTTATTCATCAGAAGAGGCGTATCCTTTGAAGCCAAAATGGATTTTCCTTGATATCTAACATAATGCACGAAAGGATCCTTGAACAAGCATAAGATGTCCTGAAAATCTTTAGCAAAGACTTCGACAAGATCTTCGACTTTTCCATAAAAATACATTCGTTCAACGAGGACTCGAGAGGATGTTGATCGTAAATGAGACGATTGGTTACAGAGAAAAAAGAGGATGGATTCATATTCATATACATGAGAATTATATAGAAACAATAACAATCTTGGATTCCTTTTTAAAAAAACAGAAATAGAGTTCTTTGTAGTAATAAGACTATTCGAATTAAAATACTCGTGGAGAAAGAACCGTAATAAATGGAAAGAAGAGGCATCCTTTACCCAGTAGCGAAGGGGTTGAACCAAGATTTCGGGACAAATGGGGTGGGGTATTAGTACATCTAACACATAATTTAAATGTGACAATTTGTCCTCGAAAAAAGGAAATATTGAATGAATTGATTGGAAATTTTGAGATTTTTCAAATTCTTTCCCTTCTAAAAAAGCTACCAACCGTGGGGCAAATGGAATTTCCACCACGACAGCAAATCCCTCTAATATAATTTGAGAATACAACTTATTGTTGTGCCCGAAAATTGGATTTTGGTTAGAGTCATTCACAGCAATATTCAAATTAATCTGTTGAGACATTCGAGTAATTAACCGTTTCACACTTAGTGAACTAGATTTATTGTCATAACCCCCACTTTCCAATGAAATTATCGAGCTATTTAAACCATGATCATAAGCAAGTGCATAAATATACTCCCGAAAAAGAAGTGGGTATAGGAAGTCGTGTTGTTGAGATCTATCTAGTTCTAAATATACTTGAAATTCCTCCATTTGAAATTCGATTAAAAACAAAGGTAAGGGATTTAGTGGGCGATCAAACGATACATAGTGCGATACGGTGAAAACAAAGTATTGTAGTAAAAAAAGTAGATACCTTGAAAACGGGTCGACTCATCACCGGATTCTCTATCCTCTCATTTCCAGTTAATTGAATTGGTTTATGTTTGTTATACTCTAACAAAGTGGTTAGAAACCCTTTATTTTTTCACTCCAATCGCTCTTTTGATTTTGGAAAAAAACAACTATCTTTATCAATATACTGCTTCTTCTACACATTCATCTACAACCCATAATAGGGATTCACGAATACTTAGGACTCATTAAATAAATCGATAATCCACTCATGGGAAAACCTTTCCCCGCGTTAGGAACTAATATATTTTTAACGTTTAATTAGATCGGATAATCATTCAAATTAAGAACCGAAGCTCGTTACTTTTTGTTTCCCTATAATTAGAACCCTAGGGCTCTATCCATTTATTCACTCGACCCAACTTTTCATGAAATTTCTTTTGTTCCGCGCCAAGAATTCAAACTTGGTTTTGTGTCAATTGAACAAGAATAAAATATTCTCAAAATTATCCATTGATACGACATGCTGTTTTTTCCATTCATTCCTTTCAGGATCAGTCGTGGTCTTACAAACTCTCCCGAAGATTTGGACGAATCCCTTGCTTCATAGAAATGTGTAAAAGATGCTAGCCGTACTTAAAAGCCGAGTACTCTACCGTTGAGTTAGCAACCCAAAGAATTCGAATGGGTAGATAGAATCGGAATAAAAATAAATAAACGAAATTCAATATATTAAACTAGCAAGAACTAGAATCAAAAAAATTCTAATTGAGTGTCTGAACATAAAAAGAAAAAAACCTCTAGGACGGAGATAAATGGGTTCATCTTTACACGATCGAATTATATTTGTTCAATACACTATTGTCAATATGACATTGAATATCAAGATTGAGAAAATACTAAAAAAAAATAAAATGACGAAAACAAAAAGAGTTAATTCTTTATTTATTAAATTGAATTAAAATTCAAATAACAAATCAAATTTTATATATTAATAAATAGAAAGAATTAGATAAATAAAAAACTTTAGGAATACTTTTTTAGATAAATACTTGAAAAAAACCGAAAAGAAAGAGGTATGAATAGAACAAAAAGGGGGGGTAGTAAAGAAAAAATTCTACAAAACTATATAAGACTCCTCCACACCCTCTTTTTTTGTTCTATTCCCTAATAGAATTTAATTTGATTAAGACTAAGTTCTGTAAAAACCCCCGCTTTCTTTGAAATATCATGAACGGTTCCTGTAGGTTGGGCGCCCTTGACAAGGAAATATAGAATAGCGGGAACATTTAAATGGGTTTGATTATTTATCGGATCATAAAAACCCACTTTCTGAAGATCTCTTCCTTCTCTTCGGGATCGACCATCAATTGCAACGATTCGATAAACGGCTCATTGGGATAGATATAGATGAACAATACCCCCCCTAGAAACGTATAAGAAGTTTTCTCTTCGTACGGCTCGAGAAAAAAATGGTTAGAAGTGAGAGTTATGTCTATGTATAGAATTAGAATGTAAAATAGATCTATAAAATAATCAAATCAATTAGAGATTTAAGCCCTTCTTTTTTTTGTTTCTTTTGAAAAATGAAAAAGAAACAAAAAAGCATTCCTACTCTCATAACTCAAGTTGGATAAGTTTCAAAGCCCAAACGAAAATCCTTAGGCATTTCCTTTTTTGAGTGGTCTCAAGCCTCTTTTTTGTTTGTCTCGTTTCGAATCGAATCGATTTTTGGATTTTTCATTCTGATCGAATTGTTGAGACAATTGAAAATGGTATTTCCTTGTTCCAGGACCCTTTCTCTTTGCTTTGAATCGTTGGGTTTAGACATTACTTCGGCGATCTTTAATGTTTTTTTAGTTTTAAATTTTGAAAAAATGGCAGCAACACACCCCTTTTTGATTTCTTTCTATCAAAGAATCATACGAACAATTGATTGCTACGGGATAAACTTTTGATGGAAAGAGTTTTCCCAATTCCAACAAAATTTCCCCTTGCTTTTGGATTTCTAAATTGCTCGAATCAGATCCTTTCGATTTCTATATCAAAATCGAAATTGACTTACGAAGTTTTTTCCAACTTATTGATTGGTATTAACCCTAGACCCTTGCCCCTGAGAAATGAAGAAATACTTTTACTCGAGCTCCATCCTGTCCTAGTTACATTACCACCCACCAAAAGGTGAGGATTCTAATAGAACAGAAGAAAGAATGTCGAGCCAAGAGCCCATTCATATAAAATCGAAAATGGTGGATGCAAATCCACAGCGGATCATGTCTTTCAAGTCGCACGTTGCTTTCTACCACATCGTTTCAAACGAAGTTTTACCATAACATTTCTCTAGTTTGGAACTGGTATGTAATTGATTCCATTATGGAATCATGAATAGTCATTGCTTCAGTCTATACACAGTCTTTTTTCCTTGTATATGAAGGGAATATTTAGATTGTTAGTCTTTCATCCGGAATCCTGAAATGAAAGATCAAATCAGAATTACAAAAAAAAAATGGGTGATTTCCATATCTATCAGATTAGACTGAACAATTTTCGTTGGAAGTAATTATGTATATTGTATGTTAAATATTTAATAGTAAGGTAAGGGCTCACCACAAATCTTAAAAAAAGTGAAAGAACATTATCTCTGAAATAGAAGGATAGCAATCCATGCATATAAGCCTTTCCTCAAATTTTGCGTCGTTTTTTGTCGTGGGCTTCAGATTCAATAATCTTTACCCAAATTGAAAATACTGTAAATAAGCTGTATGAATCACCCCCGTATCAATTGTTATTCCCGAGATTTACAATTATTCATTAAATAAAGCCCAAGACAAAATACCTAAAATTTTGGGTTAGGGTCAAAGAAAATCCATTCCATGTGGAACAGGATTATTGGTTAATGAGATTTGGACCGACACCGATATTCAAATCGGTCTATTTCGTTGTTCCCTAACTCTTATCTACTCCCACCCCAAATTCTTTCTGCGGGGATGATGAATCCTAAAAAAAGATCCTATTTTAGGGGATGCTAGACTATTTTGTATAGATACAAAGACAAAAAGTCCCACATTGTTTCCTTCTAATTTTTTTTTTATTTTAATCGAACCCAGTCTTACTTAAGAGACTTAATCCCGAATTCAATCAGTACCAGGAATACCCTCTTCTTTATAATTCCGAAATGAAAAGAGAATAATTGGGACTGTAAAAAGATAAGAAATGAGGAGGCTTTCGCATTTCGATTTAGAATGTATCTTTGAAAATTCAACTCGATAGGGAACGTAAGACTTTTCTAAGAAACTTACTTAAATATGAAAGGGGGAGGAAAGGGGGGGGCCTACGCAAAAATGCCCATCCAAGGTTTTTAAATTCAAACTCTTGTGATCGGCGTTCCCCGCTTGCGTGGACCACAAATGCATTCAGTTCCATTTTTGTATTATTTGAATTCGATTTAATTTGTGAAAAAAGGTCTGATTCCGAAAATCATTTTTGAAAATAAAAAAAAAAAAGACGGACATTTTATCAAAAATTATACTTAAGAGAGTTGCTCAAAGGGGGGAATTCTTTTTTTTCTGTACGGCCTGGGACGGAAGGATTCGAACCTCCGAATACCGGGACCAAAACCCGTTGCCTTACCACTTGGCGACGCCCCATTTCAATTTCTATTCGGTACTAATAAACCGTAGTATTGGGTGTTCGTCAATTCCAGTCCAAGCCCTAAAATTCGATTATTGTTTTAGTTTAGGGTTGTGACACGTGTAGGTGTAAAATCAAACTTAATTTCTTGATCATTACATAGAATTCAATTAAGATATTGTATGAAAGTATGATTTATTCAATTCTCACACGAGAATAGAAGGATTTGGGTTTTGATTGGTTCGGTTCAAAGAAGTATTTTTTTTGTCTACCTTACTTTCCTTTCTTCCTTTTTATCTTATATCAATAAGATATTAATAACTCAATCAAAATACAATTATCTCAAAAAAAAAAAGGTTTGTTATGCTTAATATCTTTAGTTTAATGTATATCTGTCTTAATTCTGCCCTTTATTCGAGTAGTTTTTTATTCGCCAAATTGCCCGAGGCCTACGCTTTTTTGAATCCAATTGTAGATGTTATACCAGTAATACCTGTTCTATTTTTTCTCTTAGCCTTTGTTTGGCAAGCTGCTGTAAGTTTTCGATGAGATCTTTAATATTGGACTAGAAAAATTCATGATTTATTCGAGTTCGAGAAAAAAATTCTAACAATGGATAAGATCAGATGAGTCGTACAATATGAACGAACCCTCGCCGCAATTCAAACAGTTAAATTCGTGGCTCCCCACGATCCATTTTGATCCCCCATTTGCTATTTGTTGATTATGACCCTTTTTCACTGAAACCATATTAGAGCCAACCACAATGTTGAATTCGAATTGTGTGAATTTCTGAAAACTCTTTTCTATTTATAGATTATAGAATCGAAATTCTAAAAAGAACTTCATTTCTTGATGTAAAAATCGGATATGTAGTATAAAAATAGAGAATCTATTCTTTTTTTTCTTTTCCCCAAAAAACTTATTTGGAGATTGTGTAATGCTTACTCTAAAACTCTTTGTTTACACCGTAGTGATATTCTTTGTTTCTCTCTTCATCTTCGGATTCCTGTCTAATGATCCAGGGCGTAATCCCGGACGCGAAGAATAACAAAAAGAAGGGGTTGCTTGCTTTAGTCGTATCAATGTTCTTAGGGTTTTCTCGATTCCACATCTGTTACTATTAAAAAAAAAGGAAAAGTGTTCGCTAAATTGGAATTTGAAAGATACGAAGCGATCGACCGAAACGGAAAGAGAGGGATTCGAACCCTCGGTACGAATAACTCGTACACCGGATTAGCAATCCGACGCTTTAATCCACTCAGCCATCTCTCCTAATTGAAAAAAAAAAATAATTACTATGTTACATTGTTACATTACACAAAAAATAATGCTTGAAAAAAGCCCGTCTTTACTTTATTTTATATCTTTACTTTCTATATTCTCGATATTCTAGAGCATATAGAAAGTAAATTGATTATACAGCTCATAGAAAATATAGCTTATAGAATATATTTTTTTTATTGTCTTTTGTATTCTATTATATAAATAGATCTAACTTTTATCAGCAATTCCATTTCTATTATTTATAGAAAATTAAAAGACAGAAAGCATTCGAAAGAGATAAAATAGAAAAAACCTAAAGAAAAGAATATCTCTTTAATTTCGTTCAACGGGGCCTTTTTTATTTCCACTTCGACGGCCTGGCCTGGTCAGTACCCAGCCGGGCCTTTTTTTGTTCTAATGAACCATACCGCCGAACCATAGAAAAAATGCGAACCATAACATAAACAAAAAGAATTTATTTGGATTTGATTTGAAAACCCAAAAATGAAATACTTCTTTTATTGTATTCAACGAACAAGAAAAAGAAGGACTATTTCCATTCCTATGATGATATAGAATTAGAATCAAAGTGTCATTTCTTATTATTCTTTCGTTTCTTTTTTTTTTTATTTCCATTTTTTTTTTCCTTTTCCTGGAAAAAAATACTGAAAAAAAGGAAAAATGGAACTAGGGATTTTTTCACAATCCACTTGTTTTTGTCTTATGACTTAAGTTGTTTTGTCGAGCCATATCTGTCAAAATTCGTCCAACAAAAGAGTTTTTTTTTTTAATTATGAAATTTTTAATTATGAAATTGAGTTATTTAAACGAAATAACTCCTCCTTTCCTAATTGCATTAGGACTCCTGACAAATACGTCAACGTTCTAATTTCGAATTTGCATTTCATGATTATTTTGAATTTTTGTTCTATCTTGATTACATCCGATTCTCTTGTTCGACAAAAGGCCCTTTTTTAGACAATAATCGCATTGTAGCGGGTATAGTTTAGTGGTAAAAGTGTGATTCGTTCAATTAATCCCCTTATATAGTTAAGGGGTCATTCAGTTTAATTGATATTCCAATCAAAAACTTTATTTCTTAAAAGGATTAAAGTTGAATCCTTTCACTCTAAAATTCAAATAAAAGATTGGGGGAAAAATATCCGTTCTCGTGATTTGTATCCAAGGGTCAATTCGAAATTGAAAATTTGGATTATGAAATTGCGAAACATAATTTTGTTTTTGAATTGGATCAATACTTCCAATTTTTTAAGTATAAGTAAAGGATCCATGGATAAAGATAGAAAAGTCTAGTTCGAATCGTAACTAAATCTTCAATTTTGGTTTTTTATATTTATAGGTTAGATTGAAGCAAAATAGCTATTAAATGATAACTTTAGTTTACTAAAGACATCAACATATTCATATTCTATTTTTTTTTTTATTTTAGCTTTAGCTCGGAGGAAACAAAAAACTTTTCCTAAGGATTCTCTCAAATAGAAATAGAGAACGAAGTAACT